AAATTTTGCCCCATATCATGGGATAAGTAAGCAGTTTTTTTTAGTTGTATCGACCCAGTCGCTCACTAATGGATCTTTACGGTGCTTTCTCTATCAATTTGGGAACTTTATCCATAGAGTAGTAGTATAGGCCATACTTTCTTCCTATTTTGATTCTCGTGAAGTGTCCTTCCTTCCTACAGCTGATAGGGCAAAATCGTTGTTTTGACGATCCCTATGTAGAAAGCCCTTTTTCTAGTATTTACTATAAAATTTGATCCTTTCTTTTTTTCTTCTTTCTATAGTGGAGATAGTCGCACGTAATGACAGATCACGGCCATATTATTAAAAGCTTGCGGTAAGAAGGGGTTTCGTTCTAGTGCCCGGAAATAATATTCCAAAGCCTTTGTATGCTCTCCATTGCTTGTGTGTATAAGGCCTATATTATAGAGTATATAACTTCGATCATAGGGATCAATTTCTAGTCGCGTAGCTTCATAATAATTCTGCAAAGCTTCCGCATAATTTCCTTCGGATTGAGCCAACATCCGTTACGGTCGTTCATTCTATTCAAAAAATCTCCGTTCCAAAACCGTACATGAGGTTTTCATCTCATACGGCTCCTCCCTTCTGTACATAGTACTAAGCGAAATAATCTATAGAATAAAAATAGAATTAGTCCCATCTTATTATGAACCGAAAGGGGCTGGTATTTTTCCAAGAAATCTCTAGCCAACCTTCCCGCAAGAGGTTTTTCTTAACACCAATGAATTCTATTAATGCTAGAGGAAAACGATAGCTCCAAGAATTTCTTTGTTCTCAACGCCTCCTATTTAGAGGAATTAGCCACTTCAACGATCTTTGATGGTTATAGGGGTATCCAAAGTACAAACCTGATGGTTGTTTGTTATCCCAACCATTCTTCCCAGCCCTGATACCGATCAGGAAAGGGCTAATTTCTAACAAAGTTTTTCTCTTGTTGATTCCTATTTCTAGGTGTAGTGCTTTTCTCCCCTATGCTGCCTATTGGTACTAGTAGAGTAGGATTGGCCTGTAATACAGAACCTATCCTGTAGGTGTAACCTTTCGCTCAATACTCAAATCTACAATTGAAGCATCTGAGGCCGCATCAATCGAGGATACACGACAGAAGGAATTGTTAGTTCACCTCACCTTCCCCAAGCGTGGGTTTCCTTTACTAATTTTGTTCTCTCTATGCGAACCCCCTCTCTTTCTCGTAAGACTGAGGTGTAGGTAGGGCTAAAAAAAAAAAAAAAAAAAAAAGAGTCAAATCGCACCATCTCTATAATAAGTAAATGCCCTTTTTTCCCCTGAGGTTGTCGGAATTATTCGCAATAAAATATTGGCTACAATTGAAGAGGTCTTATCAATGAAATTTCCATTTATACGGGATCTAGGCATAATTCCCAACCCATTCTATATAGAATTGTTTTCATTTCTTCACAAAATAACATAAAAACAAACACATTCGATTCTTATAAATCGATCGATCCATATGCTCTAAATGGATAAGAGAGGTATGGATTTTCCGCTCAGCTCAAATTGTCTCCTTTTCCTTCTGTTTGGACAAGAAGAGATATGAAATATTTGACTAAGATTGGATTTCATTCCACTTTTCTATTTCTCAACAATAACTTCTCTCATCAGCTATTTCGCGTTTTCAAAGTCATTAATTGTCTCATACCCTTTTTTAGATTTCGATTGTATGGCGTAGCGTACCTTATGCAAACAGAATTCTAGGGTTCCTCTATTTTATTATGGAATAAGAAGAATTCTTCCATTCTCTTTTTCTTTGGTTTGGGGAAAACCCAAACTAAAACTTTTCGAGGGAGTGGAATTCCTAGTAAAAAAATCCTGGATCCTTCCACTTAGATGAAAAGGAATTTTTCCAATAGAACCATGGAACCCCCGAGCCGTTGTGGTTGTACCTGTACTGCAGGAATAGGAAAACTCGCTATTCACTTAGTTTATTTTCCATAATAAGATTATGTAGGAGAGATGGCCGAGCGGTTCAAGGCGTAGCATTGGAACTGCTATGTAGACTTTTGTTTACCGAGGGTTCGAATCCCTCTCTTTCCGTTTCTCTTAATTGATCAATGTTAACGATCACAATGTATCAAATCAAATAACAATTTATTCCAGCAATAATACCTTTATTTAATAGAAATTTTTTATAGTAAATTACTGTGGTATGTAAAATACACATAGAGGAAAAAACAAAAAAGAAAAAGGATCCTAGGGTTAATCCATTTATGCTAGTTGAATGGGAAAATACGAATTAAGGGCCTTAGGTCGATTTAGTTCGGGGAAAGGGGAAGGGGAAGAAAATTCTATGAACTTTTCCTTTTTTCGTTAAGTTCAAGTCTGACGAGAGTAATATTCTACAACTAACAACTCATTTATTTTGAGACCGACCCACTTCCTATCTAGGATTTTTTTAACTAGTCCTTTATATTGCAATGTGTCAATCGTCAAATGCTTTGGCAATTTCCCCGGGTCGGATGAAGCAATAGAATTTTGAATCAGACGTTTTGATCTTTGGTTATCCTTCGTAGTAATAATATCTCGGGGTTTGCAACGAAAACTTGGTATATCGACTATACGACCATTAACTAAAATATGTCTATGGTTAACTAATTGCCGGGCCCCAGGAATGGTTGAAGCCATACCCAATCGAAAAAGGATATTATCCAAACGCATTTCAAGTAATTGTAGTAAAACCTGACCTGTTGACCTTTTTGCTTTTCCAGCGATATGTACATATCTAAGTAATTGTCGTTCTGTCAGACCATAATGAAAACGCAATTTCTGTTTTTCTTGAAGACGAATACGATATTGCTCTTTTTTCCCAGAATGGAATTTCTTTTTCAGATTACTTCCGGATTTAGGTGTTTTTCTAGTGAGTCCTGGTAAAGCTCCCAGACGGCGTATTTTTTTTAAACGAGGTCCTCGATAACGGGACATGAAGACTCCTTGTTTATTTTATTGAAATTTCATTTTACACAATTAATTTCATTGTATTTACATTACAGAATACATCAAAATTAAAACTGAATTAAACTAAAGGATAAACAGAGTAAAATCTACTAACGTACCACAAAAAATGGAATTTCATCAACATCTGGATTTTTTGTATATATATTATTTATTTTATTGTTTTGTATCTAGCAAAATTGTAAGGTAGAACCACATAATAGATCCTGGATTCTCCATTTAATTCGGAGAAAAAGAGAGATTCTTGTTCATGGAACATCGATATAGAAAAAAGCCGACTATCGGATTTGAACCGATGACCCTCGCATTACAAATGCGATGCTCTAACCTCTGAGCTAAGTGGGCTTACATAACAGAAATAGTGTAACAAATAGAAATATGTATAGTATAGGAAATCCGTAAAATGTCAGATCTTAATTATTAATCTTAGCTATTAACTAGTTCGAAATTGGAAGTTCTACTTAGAAAAAAATACTAGAACTTCATAAAGATAAAGTTAACTTGATATGCTTAACTGGAGGATATCCTTAAATAGGAGAAATTTTTGAACTTTCTTTTTATTTCTCTAATTCGCAAATTGATTTTTCTAATAGAATAGAATCTATTCCAATTTCTATATTGAATTTGATTTCAGATATTTTCAATTTGATATGGCTCGGATGAGTAATCTAATACATAGAAAAGAATAATATATATGATGAAAGATATAATAAAGAGAAAATGCGAATTTCTTGGCATTTTCATTCGATCATTATAGATATTTTTTGAGATATTTTGTTTTTTTTGTTATTTCTTAATAATTTAATGATTAATATTTCACTAAGGAGAACATAGAATCATAGCAAATAAAATTGCTAATTCTGATTAGAAAAAAAAAGAATGAATATCAAGCGTTATAGTATGATTTTGAATACTCTAAAAAAGAAAGGCGGGGGGGGGGCCCCCCAGAGAAAAACTTTTGGATATATTGATTCGGATTGAATTGCAAATACATCAACGATAGAATCAATTCAATTCTGAATTGCAATAAGCAGGGTCTGTCAAATAGAGACGAACTGCTAGACTACGTCGAGTAATGAATTCAACGATTCCAAAAAAAACTAAGAGATGGATGAAATTACACAAGGAATCCAGGTCTCAATCAAAGAAAAGGAAAATGGGGATATGGCGAAATCGGTAGACGCTACGGACTTGATTGTATTGAGCCTTGGTATGGAAACCTGCTAAGTGGTAACTTCCAAATTCAGAGAAACCCTGGAATTAAAAAAGGGCAATCCTGAGCCAAATCCGTGTTTTGAGAAAACAAGTGGTTCTCGAACTAGAATCCAAAGGAAAAGGATAGGTGCAGAGACTCAATGGAAGCTGTTCTAACGAATCGAGTTGATTACGTTGTGTTGGTAGTGGAACTCTCTCTAAATTTAGAGAAAGTAAGGGCTTTATACATCTAATACACACGTATAGATACTGACATAGCAAACGATTAATCACGGAACCCATATCATAATATAGGTTCTTTATTCTTTTTTAGAATGAAATTAGGAATGATTATGAAATAGAAAATTCTGAATTTTTTTAGAATTATTGTGAACCCATTCCAATCGAATATTGAGTAATCAAATCCTTCAATTCATAGTTTTCGAGATCTTTTAAAAAGTGGATTAATCGGACGAGGATAAAGAGAGAGTCCCATTCTACATGTCAATACTGACAACAATGAAATTTCTAGTAAAAGGAAAATCCGTCGACTTTATAAGTTGTGAGGGTTCAAGTCCCTCTATCCCCAAACCCTCCTTTATTCACTAACTATAGTATTTATCCTCTTTTTTTCTTTTTATCAATGGGTTTAAGATTCATTAGCTTTCTCATTCTACTCTTTCACAAAGGAGTGCGAAGAGAACTCAATGGATCTTATGCTGCTATTCATTGAATAGATTTCTTTTTTATTATAGTATCGGCAAGGAATCTCGATTATTAACTCTATTTTTAAGTATTATTAAGTAAGCCAT